GGGAAACAAAACTCCGCTCTGATACCTCCTAAAGCGAAATAGGCACGCGCACGGGTAGAGAGTCGTGCGGCCCAGGTAAAGCCTATTTTAGTGTAGCACCTGGGAGCAGCCTTCTCCTTGCCGAGTTTTGCTTCTGATCTCTTTCTCAGTCTCTAGTTCGTTACCTTCTACTACCGATCTTCTCCCGCTGCTCGCTTCGTTTGTTTCGTTGAGCTCGCTTTCTTTCCCTTTCTTTTCTTTAAAGAAACTCAAAAAAATAGAATATGAACAGCAGCAGCCAAATACTTTTAAATGAGACTAATCAGGGATGCTTCCATAAAAGACAACTATGGTATGCTCTTTTTCAAGTATGTTGCAGTCAACACAGCTTCTGCCCAAATGAGGTACATTCATCCCAAACATTATAGCTCTAATCGTTTCCAATAAGTCTCTATTTTTCCTCTTAGCTATTCAAGGAGTATAGGCAAAAGATCTCTGATGAACAGTGCCTCTAGAAATAAGATATTGAGAAAATCCCGTGGACATGTATTCTCCTCCAGAATCAGATCGTCCAATTCTTTTTTTGCAGAAATAATGTCTGGCTTGTCGATTGTGTGCCGTTCACTCCAACATGGCGAAAATTATGTAAATTGGAGTGAAGAGGTAAAGTTCTTCTTGATGGGCCAGGAATGTTGGATAATTGCTGAAGGTAAACCGGAGGATGTGGCGAGTAAGAAGCCATTTTCATCTTTTTTGGTCTGGTGGGGCTATGCATGCGATCACAGTGTCTGTAGCTGATAAGATGCGCCCCCATATATATTCTGGGGGCATTACAGACCCAAGAAAGGCATGGCTTACTTTGAGGGAAGTTAATGAACATGCGACCGCAAGTAAGCGTCAGTGCCTGGAGACTGAACAAGATGGCCTGAAGCGGGGTAGTTTCATTCTTGTTACTGTATTGTTACTGTATTAAGGTGAAGAACCTTTGTGATCAGCTGGAGGCTTTTGGTATGAAAAACTATGATGCCGATAATCTTAGTCAGAGCATGAAGGGTATAAATTTCTAAATATGATGGGATAAGGAAGTCTTTGCTACTGCATCAACATAACCCTTCCAACATTTTCTTAATGAAAAGGTGCATGATAAGACGTTTACGTATAGGAGGAGGAAGAGGCTGAGCCTGTCTGGACAAAGTGTACATCCTAATCCTAGGGATATACTTTTGTTCACTTCTACGTCCAAATTTCATTGTTGGGGAAGGCAAAAGCAGCATCAGGGAGCTCTTCCAAGAACAATAAGTGAAAGCTGGGGTGCGTGTCTTAGGTGCGGGCAGATGGGGCACTACGTGATAGAGTGCACAGCAAAAGGCTTCTTGTTAAGGAAGATAATGAGGAGAGGTAGACAGGGGAGGCGCGACACGAGCATATTCAGTTTGCGGAAGTGAAGAGAGCCCGCGATGCGGTGTTTGACTTCGGTACACACGATTACGCATTCTTCGCTGAGGTTGGGTCTTCTAATAGAATAGAACCTCTTCCTCCACCTCATGTGTCAGTCTTCGATTCCGATTCTTCTAAGTGGTCTATTGGATAAGCAGCGGGGTTTGAGTTCTATCCCCATCCCGGAAGCCTTAAAGGCTAGGGTAATGCTTCCACACCTTGATCAAAAGGAGATTTTGCCCTTCTCCAACTACGCGATAGGCTAATGGAAAGCTTGCACCTTCTCTGACTTGATCCACTTCGAAAGAGACAGAAAAGTCAAGAATAAACTGCTCTTACATCCTCATCAAGTGAGAGACCGACACGAGGAACTGCAATCACTGAAAGAAAGGGTAAGCTGGCAGACTTTGATGTCTGGTTTGGACTGGACCACGTTCTTACCAAAAGAAAGTCAAAGAGTGAAATCTCCATCACTTTGAAAGCGCCATACTACATATCAGACCGAGAGATGTCCCGATTGGCCTACTTCCAAGAGCGGAAGTAGGAGGTATAAGAGTACCCAATCAAACTCAGCCTTGGCAAGGCTATCTTTTTGATCCGCCTCGGACAATAGAAAGAGAAGTTCTCTTAAGTGGGGCTCGCCAACCGATTTCTTCCCTCGACCCAATTTTGAAAAAGAGAGAGCAGAACGGGCTTCTTTGTCTTTTCTCGTCAGGACAGAATCCATCTTTTTTCGGATGGGAGGCCGGACATGGGAGTTGGGTTTGACTTTCATGGATCCGATAGCTTTTCCCATCTGAAGGTCCACGATTTCGACGAAGTGGCTTTCAATTCCTTTCCACCGGCAGACTTTATCGAAAAGGACCTCGCACCTTTCTTTCTGCTACATTTCAGTACACCCTGCCTTTCTTAATTTAATAGAAGAAGGCCAAAAGTGGAAGCAAGCAATAAAAAGTGAAATTATTGCTCTATGAGACCGACGCGCGCCTTTTTGGGGGTTTGGACCAACCTTCTTTCAACTATATGATAAATCGACAATTTTATCTATGCTCGAGTCTTTCGTTTCCCTTCCCCACCCTTCTTAAGGGACTCATTCACTCCAGAGCTCATAGCTACCTAGAAACCCGAACTTAGAAAGTCTATGACTAAGATTCCCATTTCAAATCCCAGAAGCCAGAGAGGAAGAAGTCGGATGGAGAGAGGCTTCCATCTCCCTTGGAGAAAACTCCTATATACAACATGTGATGGAGGAGTAGTCCCCTTTCCAGGGCTACTAACCCAAGCACAGGAGACAGAAAGCAATAATGTCATTGACAGGGAGAAAGGGACTCAGAGCGAGGGTCCGAAGGAGAAGGCTTTCCTGTCTCAGGGAATGTATAATAGCCGGCGGGCTCCATTGCTTTCCTTCTCTGTCTGGCTGTTTAGTAGGAGTCGCTAACGAGTGAATGTGTATCCGGCCCATTGCCGACTCGGATTTCCGTATCGTATTATTGTTCTTTGTCTAAGTTCTATTTCTTTCTTGCTTTCAATGTGTCCCTCAGTTAGTGCAGTTGCTGGCCTTTCGCTTCTCACCTTGAGTTGACTGAGACTGAGAGTCAGGGTGCAAGCCAGGGGATGTGGCTAGTCTTTGACTAAGGTTGATTGCAGTTTCTCTGGTTCTTGATTGAGTCTTTGTCTTGCAGTTGCAGGAGTGATGTCAAACCTCTTGCTTGAGTTGTCTGTATTGGAAGTCTGGTAAGGGGTGGAAGTCGTGTAAGCGGCTTCTTCCGAATTTGCCTGTACTCCGGGTCTAGTACGTATGAAAAGATGTCAGCGTCGTGGCGATTTCCTTTCCTGGTGGAGAAGGATTCGATTCCCGAGCGGCTAAGGTCCAATCCGGTATTCTATTCCGTCTGTGCGAGCATTCAAACCATTGCCTACGTCTAGCTGTGTATTCGAATCGTGCGTAAGTAAGATCTTTGTCTTATGAGAACTACGAATCATCCTCATGAATAAGCTCAACTCTACCTTAAGGAGAAGTGGAGGCAGCAGATAGGTCCCGTGCAGCTTTTACTAACTCTCCTCCCCCTCTCCGCCTTGCTTTCATTCCTGTCTCATTTGAAATAGCTCCTCAGGCAAGCCCGGGAGTCTTCTCGAAGCTGTCTAAGTCTTGTAAGGCTCCTATATAGAGAGAGGTCATGGTATGGAGGGCTGATTTCGTAGCGCTTAATCGTGGTTGGGGCATTTCCTTCTTTCTAAGAAGTGGGAATAGCCGGTTCCCAATGGGAATGAGAGATGGGATCAAGGCAATAGCTACCTTTCTCGCTCCTGGTATGAAGTTACTATCACTTCTTCAAAAGCTTCTTCTTTCGTCCTTACGTCTTAGCCGACCAAAGACCTCTATAGTCAAGGATCGACTTCAACTATATTAGAAGAAAGAAGTCTTTGCTACTCATCTTATTGAAATAGAGACTGAACCTCCTGAAAATGAGAGAGAGTGGGACTATCCCTCAGAACATAGAGCTTTTCTTCTTCTAGCCCGGTCTTTTCTTCCTATCTCCGATAGGATAAACAAGACTAACTTGACTTCAAACTCTTTCAGTCAGTCCATCAGATTGACCTCTCGATTCGCCTTTCATTTTGAAAGGGATTCCATCTCTTTTGCTTTCATTTGGTCAACGGACCGTACCGAAGTTAGTTGAAAGACAGAATGCAGGCCTAACCCATTAGAGAGATTTCCCCAGAAGTAGAAGCATTCCAATTCTTTCTTTAGGAGTTTCTTAGGAGAAGAAAGAAGCTAAGACTCTTTTCTTAGTATATGAGAAGACCAAGGGCTAAGAGCGAACGAGCTACATAAACAAGTTACATACCCAGGGCGGACTTAGTAAGTGGCGTGAAAGGTCGAACGGAGGTGCTTTCAGGAGTCTGAGTTCCAGGAAAAATGAATCAAAGACAAGACTGCCGATTCCCCTTGTTGAATTCCCCCTTTCAAGCTTACTTTTCTCAGCTCAAACGGATAATTCAAGAAGAAAAACATCCTAATCCACTCTATATAAGATATTTCTTTCTAGAACTAGATAAGCCAAGTTCGAAAGTGGACTAGTTAGAGAAGTCTGGCATGAAATCAAGAAAGAATCACTTCAAAAATTAGACTAAGCTTCCCCCTTGTTTGCTCTGTCTGCAGCGTGAATAAAGAAAAGACGCAGAGAAAGCTTCCCTCTCCGATCAGTGCCTTCAACAATTAAAGAGATGCGGCATAAGTGGTCTTGGATCTTAGGCAGTGGACGGGCTTAGAAGGATTCTCCAAATCAATCCCACGTATGAAGACCACCCATCGCCTATGACTAGGAAGAACGGAATGACTCTTTTCACGAAAGTCTTAGCCTTGCTTGACTAAAGTCATTGCCCTCGCTCTCGAAAGCGGGTAATTCAGGATTCGCTCCGCCTTACACGATGTACCAGAAGAGTGCGGCAAGGTTCTTATGCTATCGATGTGAGGAAGAGGAAAAGAAGGATAGAAAGGATGTTTCCTCGGGCAATTTTTCCGGGGCCTTGGATCATAGCTAAAAAAAGGCCAGTCACTATCTGAATGACTAAACATTCTC